TGGATGATGCACCTACTACCACAAATTCTATCCGTAATCTTATCATTCAATGTATATTCCTCAATAATTTCATGGCTCCATTATTAAATCATTTTTGTTTACCTAGTTCGATGGCATTCAGATTAGCCAATATTTATATGTTTCGACGGAACAACAAGATTTTATTTGTAACAAGTTGTTTTGTTGCTTGGTTAATTGGTTACATTTTATTCATCAAATGGGTTTAATTTATATTAGTCTGGCTACAGGAAAATAATCCTCTTCGTCTTAAACGGACTCTGTTCGTTCGATCTATGTCTAATACGTACCTTTGGGCAGAATTGAGAACTTATATGGATCGAATCTTTACTATTCTCTTATTTCTTATCTTCGTCCACTATTTTGGAGGCAGAAAACCCTTACCCAAATTTTCTAATAAACAGAGCGAGATCTTATGCTTAGACGAGCCAGAGCCAGAGCCAGAGGAGGATGAAGAAGAGGATCTTTCTCATGTGATTAAGTCAGAACTGGAGGAAGGGGACGAAGAAACGATTATAGTGAATGCAAAGAAAATGATAAAGAATCAATTCAATTTTCACGTTAAAGGGAAAAAGAGACCCGTTTATGAAACTTTTGATCTAGATGGGAATCAAGAAAATTGGAAATTCGAAATAAAAGAAGACCCGCTCTTCGACGAACGTCTTGCAACTCTTCTTTTCGATTTTCAACACTGGAATCGCCCATTTCAAGCTATAAAAACAGATCGAGTGACAGCTCACTTAAGAAAAGATCGATTCACAGCTAACTTGAGAGATCCTATACAAAATAGGATGTCAGAATATTTTTTTCATACATGTCGAAGTGATGGAAAGGAAAGAATATCTTTTACGTATCCATCTGTTTTGTCAACTTTTTTGGAAAAGATACAAAGAAAAATCTCTTTATTGACAACAGAAAAACTCACCTCTACGGAATTGTATAATCCTTGGAATTCTAACAATGAACAAAGAAAGAAAACCCTAAGTAATGAGTTTTTAAATAGAGTAAAAAATCTAGATAAAGGATTTCCTATTCGGAATATACTTGAGAAAAGAACTAGGTTATGTAGGCATAAAAGGAAAAAAGAGTATTTACCTAAACTATTGGATCCTGTATTGTGCGGGCACTCTCGGGGAAAAGTCCACTTTCAATATGCACCCTTTCTTCAAAATAAAGTCTTCAAAATAAAGTCTTCAAAATAAAGTCTTCAAAATAAAGTAGGACTTCCTCTAGAAGAAATAGAAAATGAGAATTTCGGAGGGATGGCAAATAAAATGTATCTTATCCTTTTGACTACTAATTATCAAGAATTTGAACCAAAAATAGATACATTTAATAGAAAATCATTCTCATTTACTACTAATTATCAAGAATTTGAACCAAAAATAGATACATTTAATAGAAAATCATTCTCAATAAAAATTGCTTATTTTTTGAACTTAGTTAATGAATTTGTTTTGAACTTAATTAATGAATTTGCTGGAAAATCACTATCAAATTTCATTTTTAAAGGGCTCTCTTTATTTCCAGCTCGCAAGGAAGAAAAAATCGATTTACAGGAAGACGATCGAATACTAATTTTAAACTCTTTATTGTCTAATGCAGTACTACATTGGCGAAAGAAAATAATTGAACGCTGTACTAACGCACTCGCACTGGTGAACAGGGTGCAAGAAATCGACGTAGCGAATCTTAAATTTTGTACGAATAAAAAGACGTGTAGATATTTTTGTCAATACTGATGATGGGGTCCCAGCAAAATATACAGCGCACAGTTAAAAATAAAGATACAGTTAAAAATAAAGATTTAAACAAATCGAATTTCTCTGAATTGGATTTATTACTCAAAGTAAAAGATAATTCTAAAAAACACAACAGATATAATCTTTTATCACATAAATCCATTAATTATAGCTATAGCGGCGATAAGAAAAAAATTTGTTTTAATTACAAAACCGATAAAATGAAAAGGGAATTCTTTCATATCTTAAGAGGTACACCTTCGCTAAGTATACCTAACTCTAATTTCCCGAATTCTCTAGAAAATTTCAAAAATTCTCTACAATCAGAGGGGATTGCCGATTCTCTAGAAACAGAGGACTTTCTATTTTTTCTAGAATTAGAGGGGATTCCCGAATCGGAGTGCGTTCCAGGTTTTCTAGAAGCAGAGAATCCTGCCAAATATCTAGTATCACAGAAGTCTTTTGTTGCCGATTATCTAGAATCAGAGGCTCTTTTCGATATGGAGAAAAGCCCGAAGAGAAAATATTTGGATTGGAGAATTTTCAATTTTTGTCTTACAAACAAAGAAAAAATGGAATTCTGGATTAATATTGAAAAAAACAAAGAAAATACTGAAACGGAGAGTAAGGGGAATAAATATCAAATAATTGAGAAAGACGGTGACCGAGATCGTTTTTGTGACAAAGATATTTTGTATCCTATGCTTGTCAAAAGAGGTCAAGAATTTGTAAAAAGACACCCACCTGAGTTAGATTGGATGGGAATGAATGACGAAATAGTATACTGTCTCGTATCAAATTTTGAATTGGGGTTCTTTTTTTCAAAATTCGACAAACTTTACAACGCATATAAGAGAAGACCGTGGGTAATACCAACCCAATTACTTCTTTTCAATTATAAAGAAACTCGATTTCAGAACCCAGTGAATCTTCAATCAATTCTCAGAATACCAAAGAGAACCACCAGGAGAACAAGAAACACCAGTAGAAGACTAATCACCAGTAGAAGCGTAATCACCAGTAGACCAAAAATAAAAAACGCCAAGAGAAGAATAATCATCAGGAGACCACAAACCAGGAGCAGAATAATCATCAGTACACCACAAAGCACCAGGAGAAGGAGAACAAAAAACACCAGTAGAACAGGAAACACCAGTAGAACAGAAAACACCGGTTGGCGGAATTTTCTTTTGAGTCCACTCAAACGGCGAGCTCACCAGCCATTCAGAGCGACCATAGATGCTAAGGATGTAGACGAAAGCATTTCGTCGAATATCCAAACATATACTTACCTGCTAAAAGACAAGGCCTTCTTTCAAAAGGACAAAACAAAGAAAAATCTATGGATTAAATCCTTGATTCGACGAAGAGAATTTAATGTGGACATTTTTGCTTTTCGGAGTCAAAAGAAAAATGCTCGGCTTAAGGATAGGACTAGGGGAGATCTAAAATTGATCTCTAGAGGAAGATTGGTTGTTGAGATTCCGCATGTACCGAAAAAAAACAAGACGAAGCTTAATGGAAAATTTCTTATGTATCAAACCATAGCTATTTTATTGGTTCATAAGACCAAACAACAAATTAATCAAGGATGCGGAGAAAAAAGCTATATTAATAAAGAGAATTTTTTCAAATCTATTGAAAGACTTAAAAGTCTAATTGGATTTAGAAAGAAAAAAGATTTTCTTGTTCCTGAAAATCTTTTATCCACTAGAAGTCGTAGAGAGTTGAGAATTCTACTCTCTTTCAATTCAAAAAAAGAAAATGATATTCATATGAATACAGAACTTTTCAAAAGTAATAATAGAAAAAACTGCAGCCGCTTTGACATTATAGAAAAAAGTAAATATGACATTATAGAAAAAAGTAAATATTTTGATAGAGAGAAAAAGAAACTACTTCAATTCAAACTTTTTCTTTGGCCCAATTTTCGATTCGAAGATTTAGCTTGTATGAACCGCTTTTGGTTTAATACAAATAATTCCAGTCGGTTCAGTATGTTAAGGATACGTATCTATCCACAATTGAAAATGAAATAAAGGTACGTTTGTCATATATATATATTCTATAGCATATCTGATCTAATATAGGAAAACAAGGATATAGACACATTCCTTGTTTTCCATTCTATATTCTATTCTGATACCTGGAATTCGATTGCCTATCAATTCTATCTAGAAAGGAAGCCATGGAATTTACTTTGAGATACAAAATTTTCTCTTTTGTAAGTGAAGAGATATACTATCCTTTTTTATTTCTAGCCAACTAAAAAAAAAGAAAAAAAAATTGTATTAATTAATAAGAAATTCTATTTGACAAAATTCGGAATTGCTAACGAATTGAAGATTTTTGTGTATAAAAAGAAAAATGAATTGACATTCTTATTTATTATTCTTATTCCATTTTTTGTTATTATTCCTGATCAATAAAACTATTTTAAAAATGGGCGGTAGGAGGAGGATTTCATTTTATGGTAAAAAATTCACCTATTAACCAACCTAAAACCAACCTAAACTAAACTTTTTAATAAAAAATATTAAATATATTAATAATTAATATAGAATTCGAATTCTCGAAAATATAGAATTAATAGAAAAGGAAATGAAAGTATAATTCAAGATAAACATGATAATTCATATCATATGAAATAAAATATATATTTTATTTTAATATTTAATAGAAAACAAATAATATTAATAATATTAGAAGAGAGTGAAAATTAATAAAATAGTAAATTAATAAAAATTAATATTAATATATAAAATAAAAAAACTAAGAGATAAGAAGAGATCCGTCCGCCTCCTACATATTTGATACCTTCTGCTATAAAGAAACTCATAACGCCGATCCCATTGATAATTCCATCAATTACTCGTCTATCAAAAAACAGAGTAAATTCTACTAATTGTCTTATACCTTTAGTTAAAAATCGTGCATAAAAAGTATCTATGTAAGCACGATTATAAGACCAATCATATATCATGTTTATTGTTTTATCCCAAAAAATTCTTTTAGGACCCTTTTTGACGAACAAATTGAAGAACTTAAAATTCTGTAAGGATGAATAAACCGGCTTATATAAAGAGAAGGCTATAAATATTCCAAAAAAAGCTATACTGATCGAAAAAGCGGCCTTTGTTACAAATTCATAAAAATCCGCAGAATTATTTTCATTCTGATGCAAAAGGTTTAAAGATGGACTTAACAGTTTAGATAATATATCTAAATCCACCCCTTCTTGATTAAATTGATTAAAAGGAATTCCTATTGCTCCAATAAAGAAAGTAAATAGTCCCAAAACTAACATTGGAAATAACATAGTATTATCTGATTCTTGTGGATAGGAAAAAATGCTTTTAGTTCCAAAATGATTAATAACAAAAGGGCGCGTCATCTTTTTTATAGTACCGTCAATTTGATATCTTTTCTTGCAAAAAAAAGAAGCCCGTTCACTATTATTGATTGTTAATAAAGCTAATAAACCCATTTTTTTTTTTAACATTTTTGATTCTCCTTTACCCCATAGAGATAGTGAATAGAGCGCACTGCTTTTTTTACCGCTGTAATTTGTAAAATGAACATTCAAATGCCCCCCAAAAGTAAGTAAATAAACCCGAAACATATAAAAGGCTGTTAATCCTGCCGTCGAACAAGCTATTATTCCGAAAATAGGTGAATACAACCAACTATCATTAAGAATTTCATCTTTAGACCAAAAACAGGCGAGGGGTGGAATACCACAAAGAGAAAGAGTTCCTAATAAAAAAGCGTTTTTTGTAATTGGAACACGTTTTGTTAAACCCCCCATAAGAATCATATTCTGGCTCTTATCTGGGGAATAGCCAACAATAGCTTCCATTGAATGAATAATGGATCCAGATCCTAAAAACAACAAGGCTTTCGAATATGCATGAGTAATCAAATGAAATAAAGCGGCTCGATAAGACCCCATACCTAAAGCTAACATCATATACCCCAATTGAGACATTGTCGAATAGGCTAAACTTCTTTTAATATCTTTGTGAGCAAGAGCTAAAGTAGCTCCTAAAAGTACTGTTATTATCCCTATCAAAGTTATTAGATTCATTATATAAGGTATGACTACGAAAAGAGGAAGAAGTCGAGCTACAAGAAAAATTCCCGCGGCTACCATAGTAGCCGCGTGTATCAGAGCGGAAATAGGGGTGGGTCCTTCCATGGCATCTGGTAACCATACATGAAGGGGGAATTGCGCAGATTTAGCAATTGCACCGGAAAATAATAGGAAGGCGCACAAAGTAAAAAAGAAAAGTTCATTGTCATTATTCGAAATTAAGTTATTGAATATTTCAAACAAATCCTGAAATTCGAAACTGTCCGTTATCCAATAAAGACCTAAAATTCCTAATAATAAACCAAAATCGCCTACACGATTAGTTACAAACGCCTTTTGACAAGCATTGGACGCAATCGGTCGTGTGAACCAAAACCCTATTAATAGATACGAACACATTCCAACTAATTCCCAAAAAATATATATTTGTATTAAATTCGAACTAGTAACTAATCCCAACATTGAAGTATTGAAAAAGCTCATATAAGCAAAAAATCTTAAATAGCCTTGATCATAAGACATATAACTATCACTATAAATAAGGACAAAAATTCCAACCGTAGTAATTAATATTAACAAAATAGAAGTAAGTGAGTCGATCAAATATCCAAACTCTAAAGAAAAATCATTGTTAATGGTCCACGACCATATATATTGATAGACAGAACTGCTATTTATTTGCTGAATAGACAGATTGGTCGAAAAAACGAAAACTGTACTTAACAAAAAAATACTTGAAAAAGCCCACATACGACGAAGTTTTTTTGTTGACGCCGGGAAAAGTAAGAGTCCCATTCCTATTAACATAGGGACTGGAAGTGTAACGAAAGGTATAATCCATGAATATTGATATGTATGTTCCATAAAAAAATCTCATTATTTTAAATTATTCTTAATCTTTTTCCAAATACTTCATATATTCAAATTAAGAAGTTTAAATTGGTCAAATGATATCACAAGGATACTAGTGAAAATAGAAAAGGATACCTAATTCTAAAATGAAATTTGCATTTATTATTATAAATTACAATAATTAATAAGGATTTTTATACATATAGATACACATAGAAAGAGTGAAGAATTTTATCAAAAATAGTACTCAATTTTTATTTGAATTTGAATCGGAATGATAAAAAAAAAGATTGTTTTTATCAGATCCTTACTCAATTCAATAAAGAAATAATTCTTGATTAATGTAGTATGATGAAAAAGGATATAAATCGAAAGATAAAAATAAGAAATAAATGCACGCGCTTTTTTATGAAGATGAAGAGAATATCATATAAAGACTAACTAAAAAGATCGATATAATCGATATAATAAAGAATGCGTTTTTTTTAACAATAGATGTCTTTCACATCCATATAGAATATTAATTACTTTCTTTTTTTTTTAATGGCAGTTCCAAAAAAGCGCACTTCTATAGCAAAAAAGCGTATTCGAAAAAATATTTGGAAAAGAAAAGGATCTTGGGCAGCGTTGAAAGCTTTTTCCTTAGCAAAATCCCTTTCTACTGGTAATTCGAAAAGTTTTTTTGTGCGACAAATAAAAAAGAAAAACTTGGGCTAATTCAACTCGACTTGATATGAGAAAAAGTAGAATTTCGTTTATCATTTTGGGGATGGGGATTCTGATTTTCCCCATCGACCCACTTGTCAGAATCATAAAAAAGCATAACAATAATAAATAAAGAGACAAAATCAAAAGATTAAGACGTGTTTGATTTTTATTTGTATTTTTATTTAAACTTTGAATGGAAAATTGAATAGAAAAGGGCAAATCTAAGGTCTTTAGTAAAAAAAATAAATCAAGAATTTGAATAAGTTTCAAGCTTATTTTAGAACTTTCTTAACAATTATTATTTGAAATAACTATAGAAAATAGAATCAACCTTTTTTTGCTTTCAACTCAATTAAGAAAAAAAAAAAAAGCGCCTTTCACTTTTAGGTAGATCAAACTGTATAAATTTTGAAAAATCTCGTTTTGATCATGATCATATGTTTGGGCCCAACATTGTATCAAAATATATATATTGAATTGGTCAATCCTTTTGGACAGAACTAACAACTCTTTTTTTATTTTTTATTCTATAATATACCCGGAGATCAATATCTAATTGGTTTACTAAATCCTAATAAAATCACTACACAATGAAATTCTAACGAGTAATACAAAAAAAGATTTCCGGAAATCCTTAGAATGGATCACTAAAATTGGAATTTAAAATTCCAATTGTTTTTTCATTAATTTGATTGACCTAAAAAATATTCTATTAAATTGAGCCCTTTAAGTTTGACGATTGAATCAAAATAGGTTATTATAATGTTGAGCAAGCCGCTATGGTGAAATCGGTAGACACGCTGCTCTTAGGAAGCAGTGCTAGAGCATCTCGGTTCGAGTCCGAGTAGCGGCATAACGTCTTTTTGTTTTCAAAAGGATACAAAAAATCGTATAATGAATTGAATTCCCAATTTAAATATGCCTTATGCATAATTAAAGTAACTTTATTACGTTTTTTTGTCTTTTATGATTATGTTAAGTTTTGAGCATGTATTGACTCATATATCGTTTTCGGTGGTTTCAATTGTAATTTTAATTAATTTGCTAAGTTTATTAGTCGCTGAATTTACCGAACTATCTGATTCGTCAGAAAAGGGTATGCTAATTACTTTTTGCTGTATAACAGGATTATTAATTACTCGTTGGATTTATTTGAAACATTTACCAATAAGTAATTTATATGAATCATTAATATTCCTTTCTTGGGGTTTCTCCATTATTCATATGGTTCCTTATTTTAAAAAGCATCAAAATTTATTAAGCGTAATAACCGCGCCTAGTACTTTTTGTACCCAAAGCTTTGCTACTTCGGGTTTTTTAACTGATATGCATCAATCCGAAATCTTAGTACCCGCTCTGCAATCCCAGTGGTTAATGATGCACGTAAGTATGATGATATTGGGCTATGCAGCTCTTTTATGTGGATCATTATTATCAGTAGCACTTCTAGTAATTCGATTTCGAAAAGTCGTCATAAGAACTGTTAAAAAAAGCATAAATTTCTTAAAAGATTTTTCCTTCGCCAAGATCCTTTCCATCCTTTACATGAGGCAAAGGAACGATTTGTCACGAACTCTTTCTTCTTTGTCTTTAAAGACAAATAGGAATAAGGATAGGAATTATTACAGATTTCAGTTGATTCAACAATTGGATAATTGGAGTTATCGTATTATTAGTATAGGGTTTATCTTTTTAACCATAGGTATCCTTTCAGGAGCAGTCTGGGCTAATGAAACATGGGGGTCCTATTGGAATTGGGACCCAAAGGAAACTTGGGCATTTATTACTTGGGTCATATTTGCAATTTATTTGCATACTCGAACCAATAAAAATTTTCAAGGTTTCAGTTCTGCAATTGTTGCTTCTATAGGCTTTCTTATAATCTGGGTATGCTATTTTGGGGTTAATTTATTGGGAATAGGACTACATAGTTATGGTTCATTTACATTAAATTGAATTGAAAAAAATAAAGTATTGACGAATAAAACCATAGGACAACCCAACCCAGCCTATAATTAGAATATAAGAAATATATTATTATTATATTCTATAATAATTATAGATATATAAGAAACCTCAGTTAAGTGGCTGAGAACCTTTTGAATCAAGTAATATAGTGATTCAAAAGGTTCTCACAAATGCCAAAGATATTTGGTTATAATTCTTCTTTTTTTCTTTTAATAAAAGAATAGGTTTTTTTTGATTGATTTTTTGTTTTATTTCGAATAACTACCTATTAAAATAATTAGATAGAATAGCACTAACCTTCTCAACTGCTAATGAAAAAACGAAATCCGGAAAAAGTCCAATACCTATTACTGGTAAAAGTAGACATATCGAAACAAAAAATTCCCGAGGCCCAGAATCAAAAAAATACGAGTTTGCAGCATCAAACAGCTTGTATCCATAGAACATTTGGCGTAACATGGATAATAAATAAATAGGAGTCAATATCATTCCAACTGCCATTACAAAAGTAATTAGAATTTTTGACATTAAAAGATATTTTTGGCCGGTAATTATTCCAAGAAAGACTATTAATTCCGCAACAAAACCACTCATGCCCGGTAATGCAAGGGAGGCTAATGATAAGACACTGAACATCGTGAATATTTTTGGCATTAGGGTAGCCATTCCGCCCATTTCGTCAAGATAAACAAGATGTATTCTATCATAACTCGTCCCCGCCAAGAAAAAAAGTGCAGCACCAATAAATCCATGTGATATTATTTGTAAAACAGCGCCATTGAGTCCCATATCACTTATAGAGCAAATCCCTATAATTATGAAACCCATATGAGATACAGAAGAATAGGCTATTCTCTTTTTTAAATTTCGTTGACCAGAAGATGTTAAAGCTGCATAGATTATTTGTATTGCGCCTACTATTACCAACCAGGGAGAAAATAAAGAATGGGCGTGGGGTAATAATTCCATATTGATTCGAATCAATCCATATGCCCCCATTTTTAATAAGATTCCAGCTAAGAGCATACAAGTACTATAATGTGCTTCTCCGTGGGTGTCTGGTAACCATGTATGGAAAGGTATAATCGGTGATTTGACAGCAAAAGCAACAAGAAACCCAATATAGAATAGTATTTCTAGGCTTACAGGATATGATTGATTGGCTGATTTTTCAAAATTGAATGTTGGTTCATTGAACGCATATAAAGCGAGACCCAAAGCTGCCATTAATAAAAAAATAGAACTGCCCGCAGTATACAAAATAAATTTTGTAGCTGAATACAAACGTTTCTTTCCTCCCCACATGGATAGAAGTAGATAAACGGGAATTAATTCTAACTCCCACATAATGAAAAAAAGTAAAAGATCTTGAGAAGCAAATAATCCTATTTGGCCACTATACATCGCTAACATCAGAAAATGAAATAATCTGGAATCTCGAGTAACTGGCCGAGCCGCTAAAGTAGCTAAAGTCGTGATAAATCCTGTCAATAAAATGGGTCCTAGCGAGAGTCCATCTATCCCCAATCGCCAATCAAAATCCAAGAAATCGATCCACTTATAATCCTCCGCTAATTGAATTAATGGATCGTCCAATTGGAAATAATAAGAGAAAGCATAGGTCATTAAAAGAAGTTCTAATATACAGATAGAAATAGTATACCACCTAATTATCTTATTTCCTTTATGAGGGAAAAAGAAAATTAAGCAACCCGCGGATATTGGTAAAAGGACAAATGTTGTTGACCAAGGAAAAGAATTCGTGGTAAAGACAAGATACACTTGGGCCACAAAAACCCGTACTTGAAAAACCAATATTGGTTTTTCAAGTACGGGTTTTTGTCGGTAAACAAAAAACCAAATGGGTTCAAGTGGCTTTTTATAGTTTTATGGAAAGAGTCAATAAGCTAGACCCATGCTTCGAGTTGTTTCATGCCATAAATAAACTCGTACACTCAGGAAATCCGTTGGGCAGGCGGATTCACATCTCTTACAACCGACGCAATCTTCTGTTCTTGGGGCGGAAGCTATTTGTTTAGCTTTACATCCGTCCCAAGGTATCATTTCTAATACATCCGTGGGGCAGGCCCGAACACATTGAGTGCACCCTATACATGTATTATAAATTTTTACTGAGTGTGACATTGGATCTTTTAATTTTTTTTAATGTCATAAATTTTCGACCTAGTAAATTCCTAAATTGATATATATTTAGACACCAGATGAATCAACGATTTGCCAGAATTTTGCTATTCAATATTTCATTCCACATCGATTCATAAGATAAAGCCAAGATACTTTAATTTTTTCTATTTTCACAAACACGATCAGATACATTATGTATCATAGATACCAATTTAAATTCGAATTCATGAATATGAACATTCTATTTTATATCATCAATATTACTTATTCAACAAATTGGATTGATTAATACGAATTGATTTTCGATTACGAAAAATTGACGAAACGATAGCCGGTCCAATAGCAGCTTCGGCGGCTGCGATAGATATAACAAAAATTGCAAAAATATTTCCTTTTAATTGGCGACTATCAAAAAAATCAGAAAATATTACGAAATTCATATTAACAGCATTTAGTATAAGTTCAAGACACATAAGGGCTCTAACCATATTTCGACTCGTAATCAATCCATAGATACCGATAGAAAATAAATAGGCACTGAAAACAAGTACATGTTCGAGCATCATAGACCAACTCCTTATAAATTTCAATTTATTTTAATATAAACATAAACAACGAATAAAAATTCAAGATTAACAGATTGGATTAACTACAATTAAGAATATTACAAGTACAGAGCAAAGACATATATTTAGTAATAGGTCGGGGTTTTATTATGAATAATCTTCAAATCGAATTGGCGAAAAATATATGTGATAATCTAGAACAGAGTGAAATTTGTATTGTGGTTACTAATTTTACAGATTTATGGCTCACGAGCCACAGTAATCGCACCTATTAAAGCAACTAAAAGAATTATTGAAATGAATTCAAACGGAAGAAAAAAATCTGTTGATAAATGAATTCCAATTTGTTGGCCAGTATTTATTAAATCTTGTTCGAGAATCTGGTTTGCTCTTGTAGTCCAAATAATCCCGTACCAGGTCGTATCTGAAATAAAAGTAATTAATAAAACAAAAATACTTATAGAAACTAGAGAGGTGACCCCATTTCCAACAGCCCAAAGATTAAAACCTTTTGAATACTCTGGACCATTCATGAACATCACACTAAATAGAATTAAAACATTTATAGCCCCTACATAAATAAGGAGCTGCGCAGCAGCTACAAAATGAGAATTTGATAAAATATAAAATAAGGATATACAAACAAGAACGAATCCCAAAGAAAAGGCAGAATAAATTGGATTAGTAAGCAATACTACTGCTAGACCTCCGAATATCAGACCTAATCCCAGAAAGACTAAAAGAAAATCATGTATTGGTCCAGATAAATCCATTGTGCGTAAAATACAAGATAAAAAACGTTAATTGTTTTTTCATGACCTTATTGACTCCGACCAGGAAAAAAGACTATTTAAAATACTAATAGATTTCTAATTGAATTCCACCCTAAGGAGTGGAACTTACTATAGATACAGCTATTGGACTAATCGCGCTCTCTCTTTCTTGAACAGGTAAAGACTCGAATTTTGATTTTAAAATAATTATGGATAGAATCCTAACTCTATTATTATAATATAACTCTATTAATATATTTAAAATCAAAATGAAACAATGATGGAATTCTTACCAACCAATCATCAAATGAATAGTAATAATTAGGGTTTGTAGTTTTTGTAGTTATTGACCAAACAAAATGAAAGAAATCTCATTCTATACTTATAAATCTTTAAGTTTAGATAAAAAATATCTATCTATCTATATATATATATATTAAGTATATATAGATAGATAGAAATATAAATCTTAATTTTTAATGTAATAATTAAAAATTGTTCTTTCTTTAATTAATCTTTATTTAATGAATCTTTAATCATTAATCCATTAATCAAAGGCAATTTATCAATTTTTTTCAGGTGAATTAAAAATAGTTCGAATTGTATAATCTTCAATTGCTGACATTGGTAAACGACCTAAAGCAATTTGATTATAATTCAATTCGTGACGATTATAAGTGGAAAGCTCATATTCTTCAGTCATTGATAAACAATTTGTTGGGCAATACTCAACGCAGTTGCCACAAAATATACAGATTCCGAAATCAATACTGTAATTAAACAACCGTTTTTTTCGAATGTCCGTTTCCAATTTCCAATCTACAACAGGTAGATCTATAGGACATACGCGAACACATACTTCACAAGCAATGCATTTATCAAATTCGAAATGGATTCGACCGCGGAACCGCTCGGATGTGATTAATTTTTCATAAGGATATTGAATAGTTACCGGTAAACGATTTGCGTGAGATAAGGTAATCATGAAACTTTGACCAATGTATCTTGCAGCTCGTATGGTTTGTTGACCATAATTAATGAACCCAATTACCATGGGGAGCATATCGTGAATTTTTATGAATAATTTTATGTTTGTTTCTTTATCTTGTTTGAGACAAGTCATGAATATAGAAAAATCTTGCTTTTAGAGTGAAAGGAGTTGAAAAGAGGTTGTTAATAATAGATTACCAAGAGAAATAGGTAAAAGAAATTTCCATCCAAGGTTTAATAGTTGGTCCATTCTTAGTCTAGGTAAAGTCCATCTTGTTGTGATAGAAATGAATAAGAGCAAATAAGTTTTAACCAATGTAATAAAAATACCTATTGTTATTGTAAAGACTTCACTTATTTTATTTATTTCAAAAAATTCCGGAACGAATATGTATGGAATAGAGATATTCCAACCGCCTAAGTAAAGAACTGTTACAAATAAGGAAGAAACTAATAGGTTTAGATAGGAAGCAATATAAAATAAACCAAATTTGATACCCGAATATTCAGTTTGATAACCTGCTACTAACTCTTCTTCTGCTTCTGGTAAATCAAAAGGCAATCTCTCACATTCCGCTAGGGAAGAAATAAAAAAAATGATAAATCCTACAGGTTGTCTCCACAAATTCCACCCCCAGAAACTATATTTTGATTGTGCCTCAACTATATCAACTGTACTTAAACTGTTAGATAATCATAGTCGATGATAACATCACTGTTACTATCGCTATTACAGAACCGTACATGAGATTTTCACCTCATACGGCTCCTCGAAGGTCAGAAAAAAATATAAGGACTAAATGATATTATTTATCTCCACATATTTATATCTATTTGTAATATAAATAAGGTGAAAATCTATGAAACATTCCCAAATTCGACCAATGAAATTCCGTCTGTTAGAATACTAAAAAAGTACTTCGGAATCAATCTTATCCTTTCAAAATTTTTCTTTTTCTTTCTTTAGTAATAACTTTTATCCTTCAATAAAATACTCGTTGCAGAAATGTCAATATATATTGAAACTTTTAGTTTTCAATTACGAAAAAGAATTAGACATTCTATTAGTTTAGTTCATGAATTATGATATGAATTCGATTTGTACGAATATAAATAGATATAAGAAAAAAAGAAGAACAAAGGATCCTTTTTCGTTTCTATTCTTCTTTCTAAAAAAAAGAAAGGATTCTTTCGTTTTTGATAGTTATTTCTTTAATCATGCGGTAGGAGCATACTCTGAATCGGAATCTTGGGGAGTACTGCTTTAGCATTTCTACTAATTGAAAGCCCCAATTAATATTCTTTATTATATTATGAAGAAATACCCTATATGGATAATTTCTGGATAATTTCCAAAATCTCGATTACTAATCCTTTGTGTATCTTGGTGTTCCTAACCACGCACACATTTGTCTTCAATTGTTCGTTTGCATTATGGTAATACTTAGACATAATAGTAAAAACTCAATAGAGTCCGTTTTTTGAACCCGCTTCAAGCCAGGATGACTAATCAACCAATCTTGGGGCAAATGGTCTCATTTTCTTATGTTTATTTTTGTATTATTCTTGTACATCAGAAATGAGTCTCGATTTTTTTACTGCAAATTTCAAAGCTGTTTTCTTTCACTCATATAGCTATCAAATTTAGTTCATCAATTCAAATGATGAATATAAAATGAGAGGATATTCTTTCAAATGATTTCTCTTCTTTATTTCCTAAAAAAAAAAAATAAAAAAAAAAGAAACAAATTAAAGGGGGGGATAGCAAAGGTTTTTTAACGAATCGCACGTAGAGATATGGATAATACACAAAGAGTCAATGGTATTTCATAACTAATGGATTGAGCGGCAGCTCGTAGACCACCTAAAAAGGAATATTTATTATTTGATCCATATCCCGACATAAGAAGTCCAAGGGGAGCTGTGCTTGAAATGGCAATCCATAAAAAAATACCGATATTTAGATCCGCTAAAACAAGATGATAACTAAAAGGAATCACTGAATAACTTAATAGAGTCGATATGACTGCTATGGCCGGTCCAATACTGAACAAACGAGTATCCCCTCTAGATGGAAAAAGATTTTCTTTGAAAAGTAATTTGGTTCCATCCGCTAGAGCTTGAAGAACTCCTAATGGTCCAGCGTATTCAGGCCCAATTCGTTGTTGTATCCCTGCAGATATTTCTCTTTCTAACCACACAATTACTAGTAAGCCTATCGTTATTGCCAATACAAGAGTCAAAATAGGACCAAGTACCCACACAATTTCAAAAGCCTCCTTTAAGGATTCCCATTTGGAAAAGGAATTAATAGCTTGTACTTTTGTTGTATCAATTATCATTTCAACGATCAACTTCTCCCATAATGATATCTATGCTCCCTAATATTGTCATAATATCAGCCAATTTCATTCTTTTAACTAATTGAGGAAGAATTTGCAAATTGATAAAACCCGGCGGACGAATTTTCCATCTCCAAGGAAACCCAGTCTGATCCCCTATCAAGAAAATTCCCAATTCTCCCTTTGGTGCTTCTACTCTTACATAAAGTTCTTGTTTGGTCAATTCAAAAGTAGGAGAAGCTTTTTTACTAATGAATCGGTATTCAAAATCGTTCCATTCTGGATCACTTTTTCTATAAAAATCCAAACGTCTGGTTTCTAAATTTTCATGACCCCCCCCTGGAATTCCTTCCAAAGCTTGTTGAATAATTTTTATGGATTCAGTCATTTCACCAATTCGGACCAAATAACGAGATAATGAATCCCCTTCTTTTTGCCATTGGACTTCCCAATCAAATTCATCATAACACTCATAATGATCAATTTTACGAAGATCCCATTGTATTCTAGAAGCTCGTAACATTGGTCCCGACAACCCCCAGTTTATTGCTTCCTCTGCACTAATAATACCCACTCCCTCAACTCGTTTTAAAAAAATGGGATTTCGTGTGATAAGTTTTTGATATTCAGCAATTCTTGTTAAAAAATAATCACAAAAATCTAAACATTTATCTAGCCAACCATAAGGCAGATCTGCTGCTACTCCTCCGATACGAAAATAATTATGCATCATTCTCATACCTGTAGCTGCTTCAAATAAATCATATATTAACTCTCTTTCTCTAAAAATATAGAAAAAAGGAGTTTGTGCACCAATATCCGCCATAAAAGGACCAAGCCATAACAGATGAGAAGCTATACGACTCAACTCTAACATAATTACTCTGAGATAGCTGGCTCTTTTAGGTACTTGAATATTTCCAATCTGTTCTGGCCCATTTACTGTTATTGCTTCTGCGAACATAGTCGCTAAATAATCCCAACGTGTTACATAAGGCAAATATTGTATAATTGTTCGGTTTTCCGCAATTTTTTCCATTCCTCTGTGTAAATAACCTAATATTGGTTCACAGTCAATAACATCTTCACCGTCTAGAGTAAGGATGAGTCGAAGAACACCGTGCATTGATGGGTGATGGGGACCCATATTGACTATCATAAAATCTTTTCTTTTAGCTGGTACATTCATAGTGATTTCCTCGATTCATTCTTCTATGAATTGCTGAAGACGAAAAGAAATTCATCAAAATTCAAGATGGAATAAATCAAATAATTAAATTTCAAATTACCGCGTTTTTGACTCCCGAATATCCAACTCGCTAATTAAGTTTTTATAACCTAGTGGGTTTTTCTTTGCCAAATAAGATAGTAGCCGTCGTCGTTTTTCTAGAATTTTCCGCAAACCTCTTTGAGATAAATAGTCTTTTCTGTGCAATTGAAAATGTGAAGTAAGTCCTCGTATCCTATTAGTAAAGCTTATTATTTGAAATTCAACGGATCCGGGGTTTTCCTCTTTTGAAATAAAGATGGGTGAATTTTTTACCATAAAATGAAATCCTCCTCCTACCGCCCATTTTTAAAATAGTTTTATTGATCAGGAATAATAACAAAAAATGGAATAAGAATAATAAATAAGAATGTCAATTCATTTTTCTTTTTATACACAAAAATCTTCAATTCGTTAGCAATTCCGAATTTTGTCAAATAGAATTTCTTATTAATTAATACAATTTTTTTTTCTTTTTTTTTAGTTGGCTAGAAATAAAAAAGGATAGTATATCTCTTCACTTACAAAAGAGAAAATTTTGTATCTCAAAGTAAATTCCATGGCTTCCTTTCTAGATAGAATTGATAGGCAATCGAATTCCAGGTATCAGAATAGAATATAGAATGGAAAACAAGGAATGTGTCTATATCCTTGTTTTCCTATATTAGATCAGATATGCTATAGAATATATATATATGACAAACGTACCTTTATTTCATTTTCAATTGTGGATAGATACGTATCCTTAACATACTGAACCGACTGGAATTATTTGTATTAAACCAAAAGCGGTTCATACAAGCTAAATCTTCGAATCGAAAATTGGGCCAAAGAAAAAGTTTGAATTGAAGTAGTTTCTTTTTCTCTCTATCAAAATATTTACTTTTTTCTATAATGTCATATTTACTTTTTTCTATAATGTCAAAGCGGCTGCAGTTTTTTCTATTATTACTTTTGAAAAGTTCTGTATTCATATGAATATCATTTTCTTTTTTTGAATTGAAAGAGAGTAGAATTCTCAACTCTCTACGACTTCTAGTGGATAAAAGATTTTCAGGAACAAGAAAATCTTTTTTCTTTCTAAATCCAATTAGACTTTTAAGTCTTTCAATAGATTTGAAAAAATTCTCTTTATTAATATAGCTTTTTTCTCCGCATCCTTGATTAATTTGTTGTTTGGTCTTATGAACCAATAAAATAGCTATGGTTTGATACATAAGAAATTTTCCATTAAGCTTCGTCTTGTTTTTTTTCGGTACATGCGGAATCTCAACAACCAATCTTCCTCTAGAGATCAATTTTAGATCTCCCCTAGTCCTATCCTTAAGCCGAGCATTTTTCTTTTGACTCCGAAAAGCAAAAATGTCCACATTAAATTCTCTTCGTCGAATCAAGGATTTAATCCATAGATTTTTCTTTGTTTTGTCCTTTTGAAAGAAGGCCTTGTCTTTTAGCAGGTAAGTATATGTTTGGATATTCGACGAAATGCTTTCGTCTACATCCTTAGCATCTATGGTCGCTCTGAATGGCTGGTGAGCTCGCCGTTTGAGTGGACTCAAAAGAAAATTCCGCCAACCGGTGTTTTCTGTTCTACTGGTGTTTCCTGTTCTACTGGTGTTTTTTGTTCTCCTTCTCCTGGTGCTTTGTGGTGTACTGATGATTATTCTGCTCCTGGTTTGTGGTCTCCTGATGATTATTCTTCTCTTGGCGTTTTTTATTTTTGGTCTACTGGTGATTACGCTTCTACTGGTGATTAGTCTTCTACTGGTGTTTCTTGTTCTCCTGGTGGTTCTCTTTGGTATTCTGAGAATTGATTGAAGATTCACTGGGTTCTGAAATCGAGTTTCTTTATAATTGAAAAGAAGTAATTGGGTTGGTATTACCCACGGTCTTCTCTTATATGCGTTGTAAAGTTTGTCGAATTTTGAAAAAAAGAACCCCAATTCAAAATTTGATACGAGACAGTATACTATTTCGTCATTCATTCCCATCCAATCTAACTCAGGTGGGTGTCTTTTTACAAATTCTTGACCTCTTTTGACAAGCATAGGATACAAAATATCTTTGTCACAAAAACGATCTCGGTCACCGTCTTTCTCAATTATTTGATATTTATTCCCCTTACTCTCCGTTTCAGTATTTTCTTTGTTTTTTTCAATATTAATCCAGAATTCCATTTTTTCTTTGTTTGTAAGACAAAAATTGAAAATTCTCCAATCCAAATATTTTCTCTTCGGGCTTTTCTCCATATCGAAAAGAGCCTCTGATTCTAGATAATCGGCAACAAAAGACTTCTGTGATACTAGATATTTGGCAGGATTCTCTGCTTCTAGAAAACCTGGAACGCACTCCGATTCGGGAATCCCCTCTAATTCTAGAAAAAATAGAAAGTCCTCTGTTTCTAGAGAATCGGCAATCCCCTCTGATTGTAGAGAATTTTTGAAATTTTCTAGAGAATTCGGGAAATTAGAGTTAGGTATACTTAGCGAAGGTGTACCTCTTAAGATATGAAAGAATTCCCTTTTCATTTTATCGG